GAATAGAATAAAGGTTTTGGGGTAAAGTCTAATGTTAGCTGGAATTTTTTTCTTTTTTTTTTTTTTTCTTTTATGCATGAATCATATCTTTTTTACACAAACTGAATTGAATCGAGTTCAAATGACACGCAAATGTAATTGACTCTATTTCCGATCCATGTAAATTGGGAACATGGGTTCCAAGAGTTGGAATTTTAAAATAGGGAGTCTTTTTATCCTATGCCCAATCCCATCTTGTTTCACGAAGTTAGTTATTTCGAAAAGCATTCCGTCCCATATTGATTTTCTATTTTATCAATATTTGCATTTTCAAGGATCCTATCTATTATTTCTTATCCTATAAACTAAATTTTTAGGAATTTTTATATAGATTTCGTAATTCTAACTATTTTGGTACTAATGAAATTCATTCAAAGTCAATAGGATTAATTCTCCTAAGGAGTTAGACTAAAATCAAAAAGGAGCAACTTAATTTGTTAATTTGGGCTTCTTGGGATTTGTACCTAGCCAGTCCGCATCCCCGATCATAATTCCCATTTTTTTCTCTTATGTCACATTAGTCCTGTAGTACCCGGGGGGCGTATTCAAATTTCTGCGTCTGCCTGAATTGCATTAACAAAAACAAATTATATATGTAATTATATATCCAGCCGATGTATTTTCTTTGAATAAGTATTTCGTGTTTGGCCCTAATAAATCATTGTCAATTTACGTAACACTTAAGACGGAGTGTTTTATATCTTTTATTATCTTTTATTCACTTTCTATTCTATTATGTATGGCAAAATTCGATTAGCGAAATCTTGCTGAACTACACAGCTTAAACAAAATAACATAAAAAATGAGGCAATGTTTAACGTATATGTATCCTTCTATGCTATTTTTATTCTATTTTTGTGAAAAAGGTTTTTGATCCCCTCGATTTTAAATTTTGAAATTAAAATCTAAAATATTTAACCCTAACCTTTAATCTTAATCTATTATTAAATATAATCTTAATCTATTATTAAATAGAAATTCTTTAAATTAAGATGACTTGTTAAAACTTATTCAGAAAACTCTTTACCGATTTCTAGCTATATTCTTTAGTTACTGATCCATAACTATATATAAAATCTCTATTCTATTTATAGAACAAAGGGATATAGATTACGATGTCTACAAACCAATGACTATTCATGATTCGATGATTGAATCAATTCCATACTGGGTCCAAATTACAAATTAGAAGAATGTTATGGTAAAACTTCGTTTGAAACGATGTGGTAGAAAGCAACGTGCGACTTGAAGGACATGATCCATTGTGGATTCTTTCTTATATCCACCATTTTCGATTTCTCTAGTAATGAAGGTGCTCTTGGCTTCGACATCCGTTGGTAACCTAAATAGTCCACGATGGAGCTCGAGTAGAAAGTATTAATTCATTTCTCAGGACAAGAATCTAGGGTTAATCCAAATCAATAAATTGGAGCAACTTCGTGAATATATCTTCGATATAGAAATGGAAGGGATCCTATTCGAACAAGTTTCCAATTCAAAAGGAAAATTCAAAAGGAAAATTTGTTGGAATTAATCAAACCGTTTCGATCAAAAGAGGGAATCTAGTGTCCGTAGGATTCTTTGATAGAAGGAAAAAAAAAGGGGTATGTTGCTACCATTTTGAAAGGATTAAGAAGCACCGAAGTAATGCCTAAACCCAATGATTTAAAACAAAGATAAAGGATCCCAGAACAAGGAAACACCGTTTTAATCGTCTCACTAACTGGGCCAGTCCAAATATTGGTTAACCGAGACAAACAAAAAAGGGGGTAAAGACTACTCAATAAACGAAAGATTCTCTTTTGAATTATTTGAGAGTTATCTAACTTGAGTTATGAGTAAGAATGGTTTTTTTTTCTTTTTTAGGAAAGAAGAAGAAAAAACAGACTTAAACCCCAGTCTAATTGATTTGATGATTTTATAGAACCTTTTGTCATTTATGGAATTTATTCGAATTCCATACCATAGATAAAACTAGATAAAACTTCAAATCCAATTCTTTTTTTCTCGAGCCGTACGAGGCGAAAACTTCCTATACGTTTCTAGGGGGGGTGTATTGGTCATCTACATCTATCTCAATGAGTCGTCTATCGAATTGTTGCAATTGATGTTCGATCTCGAAGAGAAGGAAAAGATCTTCAGAAAGTAGGTTTTTATGATCCGATAAAGAATCAAACTTATTTAAACGTTCCTGCTATTCTCTATTTCCTTGAAAAAGGGGCTCAACCTACAGGAACTGTTCAGGATATTTTCAAAAGGGTGGGGGTTTTTAAGGAACTTTATCCTAATCAAAGGGAATTCCATTAAGCAAATACAAGAAAAAGGGGGCAGTTTTTTGTATATAACTTTGGATAACCTTTCTCTACTCGTTTTTATTACCCCCTCCTTTTCCTTTTCCCTTCTATTGGTATCTATTTATCATTGTTTTCTTCGAATCCTGTGTTCTATAACGACAAAACCT